CTTCTCATCTTTAAAAGCCAAATCATCGTCCGCATCTAATCAATCCCCAATCGTCTGGTATCCCTCTTCTCTTTCTGCAAGAAATCGTCCTCATCGAATTGTCCGCATGCGCTCTCCAAATAGCGTATTCGTGGTATTCTCTTCCCAACAGCTTATTCTATTCCAAATTCCTACTCAACGTAATGCACTCGCTCGCCTTCGGGTGAGGGAAGAGTTCGTCGCTTCCCGAAGAGAGGGTATTCATTAAAGCAGTAATCATCGAAGGCATACCGATACCGAAAGAGTCAAGGTAAAAAGTCTCCGGTTAGAGTCACCAAGAAAGCAACCCTAGCCCTTAGCGCAAGCACTAAGTAAGCAAGCTACCTTAGCGTTTCACGCCGATCCGGAGCGCACATTGTTGAACAAGCTCATTCAAGTGCGTGCGGAGGACACGTCAACAGCCAAATGCTTGCCAAGAAAATCATGAGGCAAGGCCCCCAAAGTAAGGGTTTCACCTTTGATGGAATTTTCTTTTAGCAGCTTGTGGAGGCCTACCTAACTCTATGGCGAAGCAGCGAGGGTTGTCCGGAGGCGTCAAAAGCGGCCTCGGAGCGCAGTGTTAAGGTTGTAGTTGTTGAACGCGCAACCAGAGAGGAGAGCTATAGGAGCAAGACTGTGTTTGGACTGGACGCAGTTTAAGGTGAAGGTTCAATTGATCTTGCCTTGTAGGTAGGCAGCGCCTCGAGAAAGACCATAAACATAAAAAAGAGGAACTCGATTGGAGATTCTCAAGACTATCGAACTGAACTCGAGACCAATAACTCTAAAAGTTAAAGTTTCTCTTGACCTGAAGCTGCCTTTGTATTCGTACTTCTTGACCAAATAGAATATGCTTCTCGCCCCAATCTCCTCTCCTTCACTTCTCTTATTTATCTTTGTATTATCACCTGAGCATCAATCTAGCTAGACTAGGGCAACCGTTGAGTAGACCACAGAACAATAGAAGAGTAAGCAAAGCAACCTTTTCTAATCGAAATTGGAACTTCTAAAATTTCTTTTCACTTCCTCCCCGTTCAAAGAGTCTGAAATAGGACTTCACTTCTAAGGGGCGATCGGCCTCATCACGTAGCTTTCTTTCCATCTTACTGTGACTTCGATCGATATACTACTCTATTTGAAGCGGATGCTTCCTTCCTCGGCTGATGAGAAATGACTAGCTCCGAGGCGCTTTGAAATGACAATAATAGGGAACGAGCTTTGCGGCCTCAAAACGATCGTCGTCGTCTCGCTGGTCAACGGAGACTTGCGCTAAAAGATAGGAGGTCGCATATGAACAACTTAGCACTTTTGAGTCTGGTCTTGTCACTCACTTTATACTCATTAGCCCTCTTTATTTATATCTAAAGGCGGTGTCTGACAGCTGCTTACTTAGCGAAGCCTGAATGAACGCCCACATCTTTCTCTCTGGCTCTGTAGCTGGAACTGCGGATCAAACAAAGGGAACAGTATCACGAACGACCATTGCCTAGCTGACACCCTTCTTGCTCTGCTTCCACTACGCCACACCAACCTGACACCTTCCTGTGCACCTTCTTTCTCGGCAAACCTCCTCACTACGCTCGCCTCAGTCCTCTGTTACCGGTGCCCTTACCTCTTGCTATTGACCGGTGGTCCGCCTTTTGCACTCCCGAACTAGCTCTTTCTTAGTCTCTCTCACTACGCGAGTCTCTCCCGCTTTCTTTGTCCCCAGGGGTCCGGGATCAAGCCCATTAAATTTTTTGAACTATATATAGTATAGTGGTGGACAAAAATAAATGATGAGGAGTACTTTGAATCAGTACTAGCGTCTTACAAATCGTATGAAAAAGCAAAAGTGTTCGTACTTTCACATACGTCCTCAACCTATTCCGAAACAACCAATGCATATTTTGCTCCCATCCCCCTATCTCTTAAAGCTTGCTTACTCCCCTTTCCCCTCACTGCCGCTCGCCTAAACGGAATCCGCGCACCGCCCACCCGTCTCCCTAAACTCAAACCAGAACAACAGTACTAGATCACAATTATTATTCCCTAAAACCCAGATGTACCTTGCAGTCTTTTCTCTCATACGATTCCTTAGCTACCAGTAGATAGAATTCCTTTTCGAGGGGTTTCGTTCTTTACAAGTACTGGAAATGGGGATTCTTTCTTTGCCACTGGGAAAGGATGAAACATCTGGACGGGGTTTGGATTCGAGCACAGGTGGGTTCGATTGGACCCTTCACTGGAGAAAGGAATGGTTTTCTCGCCGCCTTCTCACTCGGGGAAAAAATAGATTGCATTCCTTCCCGCTTATGATGCTGGCCGATGGCAACCTACTTTTCGAGAGGATGCTAAAAAGGTAGCAACATGCATTCCGTTCCTCGTCCCAGGACAGGAGAGCAATGGATATTTTGGTTTTGCAGGGGGGTTAGGACAGAGAAATGGAATAGAGGAGGTACTAGCCAGCTACAGGAGAAGCACCTAGCTCCAAGTGATCCTATTCGTAGCTCTTCTGCTCTTTCTCTTCTTCCATACCCTCAAGTGGGTGGAATACCGGGCTAAGGGCACCTATTCCTTCATTTCCATGCATTCCAGCCTCCGCGGACCACGGGAAAAGCTCATCTGCATATCTATCTTCCGAGGCTGGTGATCTCAATGAATCGGACCAAAATCCATGCTTTGTGGCTGCATCTCCCCCACCTATCTAGGCGTTATCCCCATGGCGAAGCATCGAGTGTTAATATGATATGTATAGTAAATAAAGGAATCCGCCTCACTGGACCCAATGACGAGCTAACGAGCTGACGAAAACAAATCTATTTCTATTCCTTGGGCGGGGTGACTGGCTATCGAAGCTCATCAGCAGCCACCTACTTTTCAGATAAAGGGGAGGAGACAAAGCACTCTTGTCTATCTATTCCGGAACTACCTGCTAACTCGAACCATCAATCTCGAACTTTCACGGATGCAATCAAGAAGCTGTTAACTATGATATTCTGTCGGTATCTATCTAACAATCAAGGGCTGACCTTCCTGCTTTCTCGATCCAATCTCGCACTTGGTCTGATCGCACCGTAGATCAAGTTGTAACCGAAGTAGACCAAGAAAGGAGTGGAATGATGATGACCGGGCACTCTCTTGGATCTCATGGTTTGGAGCAAGCTCAGCTTTCCTTTCACTTGGCACGAGACACCGTACGCTACACAGAAGAACACAAGATTGATGAATGAATTTCACATCTTTCCATTTCCACATTAGACTGATTCAATGGAGAAAGCTATTCCCTTCGGAGCGCATTTCCAGCTGTGAAGATAGACGACTCACATATATTATAGTATTTCAGAAAGGAATGTGATTCATCTCTACAAGCAATTTTTTCGTTCATACTCTTTCCCCATACGATAATGCTCTGTCTCTATGGATTGAGATGAGAATCACTTCCCTCTCCATAGTCGGATTCTCTATGCCCATACCTCTGACGAACCGAACCAAACAGTCTGATCATCCTTGTCCGTCCCCCTCTTCTGTCAATTGTTGAAAGAGCATAGCCCAGGAATGAACCATATCGATCCGACGGTTTCAAGGAAAGAGGGAAGGTGAACCAGACCATAGGGATCTCCTGATGAAGTCAATCAGAGAGGACGGTTAGGTTCTTTGTTGAATCTCCTCATCTGCTTAGCTTATAGAATCACACTGTTATAGCTATAGATAGGCTCAAATCACGGTTTATCACGATAGAAATTCCAATCAATGGTTGGATGATCAATACCATGGAACTATTCCACTGCTGAATGACGGAAAGCTCTGACTCCCTACTTTCCTGAAACCAAAGCTTTATTCAAGCCAAGCTGACTAAAGCTAAGAGAATCACTTTCCCTCACAGCCTGAATGCATGCTTCCCGCTCCGAACCTGGATGACTTCATTTCCTGTGCCCTATTCACTCTCTTCCTTCTCATTCATTGATCTAAGACAACTCTTGCTTGAAAGGACAGTTGAATTAAGATTAATAAGGTGTTCTATGAGTCCTCAGAAAACAGAACTCCTAGTAGGCCACGAACTCCCTTTCAAGCTTTAACCGACCCGAATCAAATCCAGATGCCTCACCAGATAGTTCTCCTTTCATCTGTCCGATCAGGCAGCCAATTCTATGCCACTAAAGCTTCATGCCATTGAAGACTGGTCCCGAAAGCGATTAGAAAGCGAACTAGGATCTGCAAGATTCTACTTTGATCCGCCTATGAACCTTGGTTCACGCTCTACGTATCTTATTCTTTCAAGCTTTCTCGAGTCACCCTAACGTAACGGCTAAGAGAACTTGGCTAACTTCGATCAATTCCACGACTTTCCATCCTTCTTGTGTTGTGGGATGTGAGTCATCAGTTCTTTCCTCCGCCTGATAGTTTATTCTCGAGGATCACTGAACTTGGCTTACTTCTTACTGAATGCCGTACTTAGCACTCGGGGCGAGCTCTTAGCGATTAGTCAGTCCGGGTCCAGCTAGTCTTGCACTTTCAGACCCAAACAAAGGGCACAGATTCCCTATAAAGAAAAATTTCCTATAAAGACAGATTTCCTCTCTTCCCGAATGCTTTCCTTAGCTAATACTGATTGATTCACCGCATCTTCTCCATTAGGAGATCTAACCAAGCACTCGAAATGCGACATTGACTAAAGAAGGTAGACAAAAAGGCAAACTAGAGAAAAAGCCAAGCTGACTGAATTGAATCTTTCAGTGGAATTGGGGCTTACCTTATATCATATCCTCTCTCTTTCAAGCACAGTTGAATGAAAAAAGCGTACCTTCGAAGGCATGATTGCTGCGATCAAGAGCTGCTTAACATCATTGAGAACAGGAGCTCAGAAGATTTGGTGGAGGATAAAAAGTGAACCAACACTGGGATCCGATCATAGCCGCAGTGAAGTGTTGGGATGCAAAGACGATGGTTTTTAGATTCGGCAAACATGAGATGTGTCCCACACTTGAAGAAGTACATCGAATTTTGGAGATATCCCGTAAATTCCTTTTTGTACCTAGAGAAGGACGACCGAGAAAAAAAGGCTTCGCGTTCTCCAAGTGGTTGATCTTAGCGTGCTAGCCGCTGCTTCATTTCGTATAGTGATAACGCTTTCTCTTTCTTAGCGCTCCGCCCTCCTGTATAGTAAGGGGAATTCAGGTTGCGCGGCTTTCTCTTATATGGGTCTATTTTCTCTGACTTGACTCAGCTTGACCTACTTGACTCAGCGGTTAGAGTATCGCTTTCATACGGCGAGAGTCATTGGTTCAAATCCAATAGTAGGTAAAACCGGCCGAAACCCCTGCTTTTGCCAGCATGACAGCAAGCACGGACTGGCAGCAAGGAGTCAACTGAATGACCAAAGCATCGGTTGCTTCTACTTGTGGCCTTCTTCGACCGCCTTGCTTAGCGCAAGCACTAAGCAAGTAACCCCCCTTTTTTCTTCTTCTCTTCATGTATGTGGGCTGCCTGCCCGTCCCGAATAGACGAACAGGAACAAGCTGAAAGAAAGGCGCGAGAGAGAGTGGATGCTCAACTCACCTCCCCTCTTCCACAATTAGGTGAAGACCAGGGGGGCCAGAAACCCCAACGGGAAACCTTTCACCGCGCCACACGATTCTTTCGCGAAGCGCTCTCTCAGACGTTTCCACTCCTGCCCCCGAAAGCAAAGAGGTTTCAAGATACCAGGCGACCAAGTGAAAGTGAACAGCCCCGAGCAAATCTTCTAGAGAGCGTACCCTTTCTCTCTTCTAATAAAAACAAAAAATCTAAATATAATATAAAAAAAAAATTTTTTTTTTAGAATAGACTCTGAGATAGAGGAGACTTTAAGTTAAGGAGATTTTGTCGGGATAAGAACTCACAAAAGTCGAGTAGTCGCAGAAGTAAGGTCTCAGACTCGCACAAGTGAAAAGTATCTCGAGGTTTCGCCGCTTTGAAACAAAAAGTTTAAAAATATCGAAAAAATTCAGCGTGGTTTTTCTGCGGAAGGTTCCGCCAGAAATTTTATAGTGTGGGATTTAATGGTTTGGTCTTTGGAAGGAAGTTCCCTGATTGGTTTGAGAACCTGATTGAAATTGAAGAAGACCAGAATTTTTGAATACACGTAGATCTGCGGATCCAGTGTTTGAAGTTATTCTAGTATGTTTCGATTTAGGGATTCCACAGTTCAGACAGAGACGTTGTTGAGTATGTGGCTTTACTCCAAGGCGACTCAAATCTCGATTGAGCAGTCATTTTTCATAGTCACGGGTCCACCGTTTCACATTTGCAACTGTAGAGGGCGGTTTGTGACCTTCCAATTTTCCAGTGAGGGGACCGAAAGGTCGTGAGAGATAGCAAAAAGATGCACCCATCTCTAGGCTAATTCAGTGTCTTGTGGATGCAGGTAGTTAGACATGCTCCTTGGGGGATCTGTTGGGTCTTTTAAAAGGACTCAATCAAAGGGCACAAACAAATGAAGAGAAAGCCTGCAGTTTTTCTGAGGCTGGGTTTTGAGATGAGAGTAGGATACGCACACGTCGAAGAAATCCGTTGTCTAGAGAGAGTGGAGTGATCTTAAAGAGTTTTCTATTTTCATATTTTAAACTTTACTTATACTTATTTATATTTTATATATTTTATATAAAAGTTTTTCGAAGCAAACTATATGTCTTTCTCATTTGCTGCCACTCAACAATAGCAGGTCTCAGCTCTGCACATTCCTAGAAATTTTGTCTTTCTTTCAGCTAAAGATTGTTATCATCTGGTATGAGAGCCCAGCTTGTGCGGATATGGTAGCGATACAATCTTCTGGATCTATGGTTGCTGATATGATTACTCCATTAACGCATACGATTGTCAAGCATCGCAAAATGGAACCTCTAAACGTAGATGTTTGGAAGATGAGAATGCAGTTGCTTCTCAAAGAACAGGATCTTTTTTTTTCATTCTTGAGAAAAGAGAAGCCCGCGGATCTGGCGCTAATGGCTTCTTCAATCAAGTTGATGTTGTTATAGCCAAACAACAAAAGAAAGCATATGAACAGCATCCATAGTTGTAGACAGTAAAAAAAAGTTATTCTTCGAAGCTGTGCTAATGGTGGTCAAGGATAAGGTACTAGTTTCAGTGGGAGACATTGAGTCTGCATGAGAAATCTGGGAGACTCCACAGAGAATGTATGAGTCAGTGACAATGGTAAACATGAAGTTTCTTCGGCAACGGTTTTTTCCAAGCAAGATGCAAGAGGGGACGAGCGTGTCTCAGCACTTAGACAAGATGGAGAAGATTTAAAAAGAATTTGTAGCAGTGAGAGTAAAAATGACTGATCGTGATCAGTGACCGGGAAGTCTGCTGAAGTCGTTTGAGTCTTTGACAACCACTCTCTCCCGCGAAACTCCTCCTTTAACTATGATTGATCTGACCATTTTCTTTAGGCAGAAGCTGAAAAGAGATTTGAACAGCAGTCTGAAAAGACTAATGCTGCGCAAAAGAATATGTTTAAAAAGAAGAAAAAGCACAAAGTGAGTGCAGAAGGACCTGAAAAACATAGAGTGGTCCTGCAAGAAGAAAGGTCACTTGAGTTTTGAGTTCCCATAAAAGAAGGGAAAGGGGAAAAGCCATGATGATCAGGAAAAGGTAGTGTTGGTCACTACTATGGCCCTGTTTGCCAACATTTCAGATAGTTGGTGGATCGGGTCCTCGCATCATATTTTCTTCCAAAAGGTAGTTTACTTGCTTACTTTAAAGAGTAAGGGGCTGGTTCTTAGCTCTTGGTGCCTGCTTTAGCTTGTCGGGGGCCGTAACGTAAATCGCTTTCTTGAGCTTGCATACCATACCAAGCCTAGGAGAAGAGAAGCCTGGAGTTGGAGGAGGCTGAATATAAACTTTTTCTTCGAAAAAATATTCTTGAAGGCAGTTTACTTGCTTAGTGTGAAGCGCTAAGGATACATCGAGTCTCTTGGATTTCACGGCATAGCATCTATACCCGGACTGAGCATATCCAAGAAAGACACAAGGGGTTGACTTACTCTAACAAGTAAGCAAGTAAACTACCTTGGGGACAATTTTTCTCTTAACTGCGCAGGCAAAACACGTGCATCTAAACACTCGCGCCTACAGGATGGTGCTGCCCCAGTAAGAAGTTCGTGAGGTGCCGCTGCATCTTATTCCCTCTCCCCCCAAAAAAAATTTTTATTAAAAGGGAGAGAGATGCCCCGTCCCTTCTTTATGCACATTCATATACATAGCCAGACACAAAGGTGTACAATCCGGTCAAAATCTGCGGTTCTTTAAGTGCATTCACTGTAGGTTCTCTTACTTGCTCTAGTGGCTGGCAAACGCCAACCGAGAGGGGAGAGGCTCAGGAATCGACTGGTTCCGAGCGGACTCGTGGAGCTGCTGCTTGGATTATCGTAGAATAAGAGGAGCCATCTTAGGAAATGACTTAACTTAAAAGACAGATGTCGCCGCTGCGAGGCGAGGGAGTCACTTGTCTGGTCTTGCGGCGCACTCACTCCCGTTACGAGAATTAAATCACGCCCCAGCTCGGCTCGAGACCAAGACTCCTTACAACTCGCACCAATAGCAGCACTGAGCGGCCGGAGATTGATTGAAAGGGCAGCCCCTTCCCTTTAATTTAATGATTGTGATCAAGAGCACACACTGACCCACTAATCATCATCTCATCTGGCGCGAAGAAAAAAAGGGGGGCCTTCCTTCCCAGCCCAAACCCCCCTAGCCGCCTACCTACTCATGCTCGTAGCCCGATCGGAAGTCAAGAGTGGGAGGCCGGCGGAAAAACAGAAGTCGTCCGTATCAAGTGATGCGTGAATTGCTCAGTAGTGCTTCGCCACTAACGTAGCTGGCGGAAATAGCTTAATGGTAGAGCATAGCCTTGCCAAGGCTGAGGTTGAGGGTTCAAGTCCCTCCTTCCGCTCCTGGCTTCGTCGTTTAGTGGTAACGAGTGGAGTGCATAAGCCCCTTTAGAGATAGGGGCGAGCAGCAAGCAGCCCCTTGTATAGGGTTACAAACCTATCTTACTAATAATAAGAAAGGGGCAAGCCAAAACCTACTCCTAACAAGTTGCTGGCTTTTCAGCCGTTGCGCGCTAGCCCCTTACTAGTAAAGGGGCTGCTTGCTGTAGCGCGCAGTGTGCTAGTGAATAGGAAAAGCGGGTCGAGATTACTAATGACGGATGGAGACACCGAGAACATGTTCGGTGCCTAGCCCTTGTCTCCTTCGCCGGAGACTGCAAATGATGGAAATCCTATCAATAAAGAAGAGGCATAGGCATCGCCTCTCTATCCAATCCGTCTTCCCTGGCCTCCCCAACAAACTCTTGATACGAAATAAACCTCCCGCCATAGAGAAGAAAGAGATCTAAAGTCTGGTCCCCTCGAGCACCCTTCCCTTGAACCGGAACTGGTCGAGAGAGATGAACCCGCACCACGTTTTATAACCTTCGAACCGAAACCCCCAACCAGAGATGGAATTCCAGAACCTAAACAACTCAGTTGAGAGCTCCGTGACCCGGAGTGGATTCTAGGGGAAGGGCAGAGCCTCACCTTGCAGTAGGAAGGTGGTCGTTGCTGGGACGGGTTCAAACAGGACTGAAGGGAGGATAAATTCAATACTCCGATCTTACTGGGGATTCATCACAGGCTAGGGCTTTCGAATCAAAGCATGGGCATCTGCAACTAAGAGGGAGCAGTAGATCGTCGATTGAAGAGCCAGGTCAGTAAACTTATATTGATTATTGATTCGACTAGAGGGACTCCTAGCAACAAACTTGTATGAAAGGGCCCCCATGGGGATGCAGGAGCCGCCAGCCGGATCGACCAATAAATGATAGGCCAGAGGGATGGGCTCATTCGACTAATTAGTGATCCCTGGCCCTACCTAACAAGGAGATGTCCCTGAAATAGGGGATTGGTTGATCGGAAAGCTCGGGCAATAGTAGGACATTCCATAAAAAAATTTCTGATCCGCTAGCCTCTCAAATCCC